AAGAAACTCTCATGTCCAGTTCTGTAGTAGAGATGGAATTCAGAACCAACCATCAACTATAACCCCAAAAGAACCAGATTCCGTAAACAACATAGAGGAAGAATGAAGGGAATATCTTATCGAGGTAATCATATTTCTTTCGGTAAATACGCTCTTCAGGCACTTGAACCTGCTTGGATCACGTCTAGACAAATAGAAGCAGGTCGACGAGCAATGACACGAAATGCACGCCGCGGTGGAAAAATATGGGTACGTATATTTCCAGACAAACCGGTTACAGTAAGACCCGCAGAAACACGTATGGGTTCGGGGAAAGGATCCCCTGAATATTGGGTAGCTGTTGTTAAACCAGGTCGAATACTTTATGAAATGGGTGGAGTAACAGAAAATATAGCCAGAAGGGCGATTTCAATAGCATCGTCCAAAATGCCTATACGAACTCAATTCATTATTTCGGGATAAAAAAATAAAAATAAAAAGGTCTTGGGGATAAAAAAACAATAACAGGTGCCGGTTTCTTTCTTTGGACAAACAATATTTCTTTTTTTTTCTTCACTCTTTGCTTTGCATTGAAAGAATAGATTATAAAAAAATGATATGATTCAACCCCAGACCCTTTTGAATGTAGCGGATAACAGCGGGGCTCGAGAATTGATGTGTATTCGAATCATAGGAGCTAGCAATCGTCGATATGCTCATATCGGTGACGTTATTGTTGCTGTGATCAAAGACGCAGTGCCGAATATGCCCCTAGCAAGATCAGAGGTGGTCAGAGCTGTAATTGTACGTACTTGTAAAGAACTCAAACGTGATAACGGTATGATAATACGATATGATGACAATGCTGCAGTTGTCATTGACCAAGAAGGAAACCCCAAAGGAACTCGAATTTTTGGTGCAATTGCCCGGGAATTGAGACAGTTAAATTTTACTAAAATAGTTTCATTAGCTCCGGAGGTATTGTAAGGTCTTCTAAAATAAGATAATACCATTGGTTATAGTAAAGTATTTGAAAGAAAGAGATTAAGAAATATATTCATAATTTTTAGTAGATTGTGTCTCACGCATATGCCTTTAATTTAAATTTAAATTCATAAACAAATAAGTAAAAAAAAATATGTTGATTATATCAAAATTGGGGATCACCAAGAAATTTAATTCACCATGGGTAGGGATATTATTGCTGACATAATAACTTCTATACGAAATGCTGATATGGATAGAAAAAGGGTGGTTCGAATAGCATATACTAATATCACTGAAAATATTGTTAAAATACTTTTACGAGAAGGTTTTATCGAAAACGTGAGAAAACATAAAGAAACCAAAAAAGATTTTTTGGTTTTAACCCTACGGCATAGAAGGAATAGGAAAAGGTCTTATATAAATTTTTTAAATTTAAAACGGATCAGCCGGCCTGGTCTCCGAATCTATTCGAACTACCAACGAATTCCTAGAATTTTAGGTGGGATGGGAATTGTAATTATTTCTACTTCTCGAGGTATAATGACAGACCGAGAGGCTCGACTAGAACGAATTGGTGGAGAAGTTTTGTGTTATATATGGTAATCCTTCTAATATACGAATTGGGTCCGAAACTTCTTATTTGTGAAAACAAAAAGAAAAGGGGCGGGTTGTCTAATATCGTTCCTCCTCCATCAATTGATACTTCAAGGAGGCTTTACCTGGAATGAAAGAACAAAAATGGATTCATGAAGGTTTAATTACTGAATCCCTTCCCAACGGTATGTTCCGGATTCGCTTAGATAATCAAGATATGATTCTAGGTTATGTTTCGGGAAAGATCCGACGTAGTTTTATACGGATACTACCAGGCGATAGAGTTAAAATTGAAGTAAGTCGTTATGATTCAACCAGAGGACGTATAATTTATCGACTTCGCAATAAGGATTCGAAAGATTAGGTGTTTTTATCAACTTCAACATTCCTTTCGTGAGAAGATGATTCAAGATAAAAAATTCCAAGAAACCTATTTTCTTCCAAAAACTAGATTCAGAATTAAAATGAGGAATGCCAAATATGAAAATAAGAGCTTCTGTTCGTAAAATTTGTGAAAAATGTCGACTAATCCGTAGGCGGGGACGAATTATAGTAATTTGTTCCAACCCAAGACATAAACAAAGACAAGGATAATCAGACTTGTTAAAACACCCGATGTAAAAGTAAAAAGGGTAAAAAAAGGGAGGGGTCCTTTTTGACACGAAATGGATATATCCATATATCTCTGACTCATATTTATGAGATGAAAAAATGGCAAAAAATATACCGAGAATTGGTTCACGTAAGAATGGACGTATTGGTTCACGTAAGAATACACGGAGAATACCAAAGGGGGTTATTCATGTTCAAGCAAGTTTCAATAATACTATTGTGACTGTTACAGATGTACGGGGTCGAGTGGTTTCTTGGTCCTCTGCCGGTACTTGTGGATTCAAGGGTACAAGAAGGGGTACGCCCTTTGCTGCTCAAACCGCAGCAG